AACAAACAAAACAAGCAATATACTTTCTTAGTATCGAATAGAAATCTAAATGGGGCGTGGCCAAGTGGTAAGGCAACGGGTTTTGGTCCCGCTATTCGGAGGTTCGAATCCTTCCGTCCCAGAACATATATATATTTTATGAGAATATAGATTGCTTTTTTAACAATGTTCTGTTTAAAATCGAAATGTTAGCTGGAATGTGATTGTTGTTTCTGATTTTTTTCTTCGATGAATCATTTTTTTTTTTCAAAAACGGAATCGAAATGCGAAAGAATCTATATTCCCTATCTCGTATTCTCTATCCCCTAAATTAGCCTAATTAGATTCAATTTTCTTTTTTGTGGATTTCTTGACTTTTCGCCAAGAGGGGGTTTTTGGTACTAATTAAATTCACTAAGTCTCTTAATTCTTAATCAATGAGTTAGGCTAAAATATCAAAAAATAGGAGCAAAAACTTGACTTAATCTGGACTTGTTTGGTTTTGTGCCTAGACAGCTCGCATTTCGTAAAAATCAAAAAGACTAGGACACCCCCCTCTTTTCTTTTGATTTATGCTGCATCAGTCCCATAGAATGGGGTAGATAGGAGTTAATCAGTAATGGGAAGGCATTCATTTCAATATCTATAAACGGTGACAATTGCTCAGTCTATTTGATCGAATTGATAGATACGAAACCCTCCCCATTCTTTGGATTTTATCAATCAGATGAAAAAAAAAAAAGAATAAGAATTAAAATCTTACCTTATATTAATCTTTTTTTATCCATCTCATAAAAAAAAATTGGATTTGTTGTTTGGTGTATTTATCTATTTTAGATCATTGAAATCGTTGATGATTCAATTAAAAAAGAAAGACTTATCTTTTTTCTTTCCTAAGATGATCAAAAGTGATCTTTAACTATCAAATTTTCTTCAAATAATGATGTCGAAAAGGAGAAACTTTCTAAATTTAGTAAATTTAGAAATATAAATAGTTTTAATCATTCCTTATAAGCGGAATCTTTGCTATTTGAAGAAGTATGAAATAGGTCAATCTCTCCTATTGAGTCACGTGAAGATGCAGAATCAAAAAGAACTCATTTATTCGTCTTATTTATTATTATTTATATAAATATATATAAATAAATTATTTATATATTAAATATTAATTAATATGTTAGATAAATTAATATTAGCGATGGGGTTTTACTAAAGAAAAATATTTATCCACCTATCTCTATAGTAACCTATATCTATAGTATATAGATATAGAACAAAGTATAGATTATGGTGTTTATACATCAGCCCAACCAATGACTATTCATGATTCCATAATTGAATCAATTCCATACCGGTTCTTAGAGGAATGTTATGGTAAAACTTCGTTTGAAACGATGTGGTAGAAAGCAACGTGCGACTTGAAGGACAGGATCCGTTGTGGATTTGTACATCCACCATTTTATGTAGGAATGAAGGTGCTCTTGGCTCGACATCATTGGTTCTGTTTCATTAGAACCCCTCTTTTTTGTTGTCTTGGAATGTAAATAGTCCATGATGGAGCTCGAGTAGAAAGTATTAATTTATTTCTCGGGGCAAGAGTCTAGGGTTAATGCCAATCAATAAAAAAATCGGAACAACTTCGTAAATATATTTTCGGTATGGAAATCGAAAGAATCCAATTCGAGCAAGTTTCCAATTCAAAAATTTCTTGGAATTGATCAAACTTTTTCGATCCAAAGTGTTTCACGCGGGAATCCATCGTCTGTAGGATTCTTTCATAGAAATCGCAAAAGGGGTATGTTGCTGCCATTTTGAAAGGATTAAAAAGCACCGAAGTAATGTCTAAACCCAATGATTTAAAATAAAACAAAGATAAAGGATCCCAGAACAAGGAAACACCTTTTTTATTGTCTTAATAACTGGATCGAACTGAAGAATCCAAATCCATTTTAAACGAGACAAACATAAAAGGAGGAAAGACCGCTCAATAAATGAAATTGCCGAAAGATTTTCCTTTGAACTGTTTGAAAGTTATCCAACTTGAGTTATGAGAGTACAAATGGTTTCTTTGTCATTTTCAGGAAGAAAGAAGAAAAACAAGACTTACATCTTTAATTGATTTGATCATTTTATGGACCCAGTTGTCATTTCTTAGATAGAATTCCATACAGAGATAAAACCTCGAATCAATCATTTTTCTCGAGCCGTACGAGGAGAAAGCTTCCTATACGTTTCTAGGGGGGGTGTTGCTCATCTACATCTATCCCAATGAGCCGTCTATCGAATCGTTGCAATTGATGTTCGATCCCGAAGAGAAGGAAAAGATCTTCGGAAAGTGGGTTTTTATGATCCGATAAAGAATCAAACTTGTTTAAATGTTCCTGCTATTTTATATTTCCTTGAAAAAGGGGCTCAACCTACAGGAACTGTTCAGGATATTTTAAAGAAGGCGGAGGTTTTTAAGGAACTTCGTCCTAATCAATCCTAATCAACCGAAATTCAATTAAGGAAATAAATTAAG